CCAAAATCTTTGTAGACCGAACCAATCATTAGTTCCCACCCCCGGGGTGAGTGGAATCCGATACATAAATCAGTTAATAAAAGAATAGAAAAAGCCTTTATTGTGTCGCTTAAGTTATAGAGGAATTCCTGAACCCAAGAATTCAGAATGACAAGTTCTTCATTACCCAGAATAGAATAACCACTTAGAATAGCAAAACAGATTATATTTGTCGAGAAATCCAAAATGATATGGATATGATCTTCGTTGTGCATTTTGACCAATTGCATCGTCTCTTTGTGGATTCCTATACGAAGCTTTTGTATCTGTGTCTCCGGGTACTCTTTTATCATTTCATCCAACAGGAATAGTTGTTCTAATTCTATGAATCTTTCTAGAACGTTCTTTTCTTGAATATCATTCAAAAAAGTTTCGGATTGTCCGGTATTCCACCAATTAGTAACCCAAGGTTCCAGACTTTTATTAAATGAGAGAGAGATCCACCAGGGCAAAAAGACTATAGATGCAAGATACGGGAGGGGAGTCAATGCTTTCTTTTTTGACACTTTTCATCTGTGAATTGTTAATGAACCCGCTTCAGTCGCCGACTCTATCTGATCCGATATTTCTATGAAGCATGAGTTCTATAACAAGGTATGGAACCTATGGATCTATTCCTTTTTTTTTTTTTGAATTGTTTAGTCCTTGGATCTAGAAAGAATATAGAAATAGAAATAGAATAAGGGCCCGTTTCGAATGAAGAAATAATCAAATACTTTTCCCAGATATCTCAGTTGGTCAAATTCGAACCAATTCTATCTTCATTTGTTCTTTCGATGAATGCCCAAAAGAACCGCTTGAAATAATGAATATTATTTTGATTTCGAGACGAAAGAACTCCCCTCAATTATTTTTTCGAAATTTTCACTGGCTACCCACGACCCAGGAATAATTGAGGGGATATTTCTGAAAAATATTAATGATGAAATCCGAAATAGGTGACAAAACGAGAGAGAAATTGGATAGTTATGAGAGATCTAAACGTTTGGTTATCCAGGAGCTAAAGAAAGGATCAAAAAAGAAACATCGATTGACAAAAGAAAGATAATTAACGAGATATGATACATCTGTATCTAATGTATTAATCCAAAGTATTGGCCCTAAAAAGAGAAATTATGTATTCCGAAATGCTCTGATATGTGTGATGAATACATACTTATTAGACTTGTTACTAGTAGAATTGAGTTCTATATGGAGAAAAAGGAGTTTTGGTCGATCAAAATTGCTTCTTATTATGGTTGTTCCGTATACGTCCGCCTGCTTTATTCTATGGGCCACAGAAGGATTACCAACGGAACGGGGGAAATAGAATCTAACATGTTTTGCTCGAATGAACGTTCCGAAGAAGCTTCAGTTATATTTAAAAGGGGGTTCCTGGGTCCCTTCCCTCATGCTGAGAAAGCATTAATTCCCTTCATTTCAAAATACTTCAATTGGCACGCGCAAGAAATAGGCCAATTCAGCAGCTTTTTGTTCAATTTCTCGTGGAGTCAAATTTTCGTCAGTACGGGTCAAGGGAATGGCGCCCTGGCCTCTGATTTCCATATAAAGGACACGTCGAGGATAAAGACCCTCTTTAACTTCCATTCTGATCGATTGAATCTCTCTCATAAGGAATCGAAGGAAGATGCGACGATTTATTCCAGGAAATCCCCAACGAAAAATACACACTATTCCTTCTTTTCTATCGAATCGATCATAACCGCTACCTACATTCCACGAAATTGTGCACCACAAATAGGAACTAATGAACAGACCTGCGATCCCATAGAAAGACATCACGATTCCTTGGGGAAAAAAAAGGATTTGCTGAGACGGGAATAAAGATATCAGATTCCTACCAAGATAACTGGAAGTTCCAACCAATAGGAATCCTAGTGAACCTAAAAAAAGGATACAGGCCCAGCAGAAATTACTTGTTTTTCGAGATCCCGTTATAAGTTCTATCCATATACGTTCTGATCGATAGTTCATACTAGATCCAGTTGCATCCTATTGGAATTGAGAGAAGAGAATAAGCCAAATGAATTTGATTTTACTTTTTTTATTTTGCTCCCGAAGTAACTCTCATCAACTAGCACTATTATGACGCGAACTATTAGGAGTAATTCATCAAATTGGTTAGATATAAAATAATAACATCCCCTTCGTATAATACCACCACTATGTATATCTACATAATATAGATACGTTAACTTTCTATTTCAGATATCCGCTCTGATCCATTTTAAAACAGCTATCCCCCCATATACATGCATTTATCCATATATAATGTATCCGCATGTATAATCACTTTTTTATTTGTGCCCGGAGGGAGCCACATGTCGTATCATATTCCACTAAATGGATATCCCTATTATGATCCAAGTCCAAGTGTTGAAATAAATTGATGAAATTTTGTCCTATCAGGTCTAAACAATCTTGTTTTTTTGAACATGAAGAGATAAAGAAGCCATTGCAATTGCTGGAAACACTAAGCCCACTAAAGGCACAAAAATAGAGGGTAAATTGAAATCTGTCATAGAATGGGTGCCTCGATTTAATATTTGTACCTGTTATAAAGATATTTTATCTTATGATAAGTATATCTATTATAAGTATTATTAAGTATATAATAAGTGCAAGGAATGTAGAGCTAAATAAGCGTATCTATTCACCTTTCTACAAGAAATAGATGGATGATAATCCGCTTTATTATTCTTGTTCTACCGCCCTTATTTTCTAATAAAGAGTTTCTTACGAGTTTCCTAAGGATTTGTTAGAATCCGATCCAACAGGAATTCATAGTCAAAAGTGTAGGTCCTCGGGAGATATAAAAATATGCAACACTTCCCTTATAGATTTGAATTATTCTATATATATTAATACGATATATATTAATATGAAAGAAGGGAACATGAAATTCTTTTGATTTTTTTTCCCAAGTCCATTCCGCGGAAGGAAGAATTCACTCTTTTCCTCCTGATAGGGGGTTCCTGATTACTAATCATGAATAGGGGTAGGATAAAAAATCTGCATCAAAAAAAGTCATTATCCGAAACTTCCTATAGAACTTATGTTACCAAAGAAAACTCCACTCTTCTTATTTTGACTTTGATTCCGATGAACTAAAGTTCGCTACAAATAACTGAGCCTAGCGCTCTACTTGAATTTTGATTCAAGGGAAAGAAACCGTGTAGCTGAAATAATTCACTCAGAACACCTTTTAAAGGATTACGTGGTACGATTGGATCAAATAAGCCCTTATGGAATAAATACTCAGCTGCTTGTGAACCGTCAGGTACTGTCTTATTCAATGTTTGTTCAATTACTCTTTTCCCCGCAAATGCAATGTAGGCATTGGGTTCAGCAATAATAATATCTCCCAACATACCAAAACTGGCCGTTACTCCGCCGGTTGTAGGAGATGTAAGGATTGATACATAGAATAACTTTTTATTGAATTGATAATCATATAAAGCGGAAGATATTTTAGCCATTTGCATCAAACTCAAACTTCCTTCTTGCATGCGTGCTCCTCCAGAAGCACACACCATAATAACAGGTAGAGATCTATTAGCAGCATATTCGATCAACCGGGTGATTTTCTCGCCTACTACGGATCCCATACTACCCCCCATGAACTGAAAATCCATAACCCCAATGGCTATGGGAATCCCATTTAGTTGACCTATGCCTGTTTGAACAGCCTCAGTTAAACCTGTCTTTCTTTGATACGAATTGATACGATCTCTATAAGGTTCCTCTTCCGAGTGAAATTCAATGGGGTCAATAGAGACCATGTCTTCGTCCATAGGATCCCAAGTGCCCGAATCAACCGAAAGTTCGATTCTATCTGAACTACCCATTTTCAAATGATATCCACATTGTTCACAAATATTCATTTTTGACCTAAAAAATTTCTTATAATTTAATCCATAACAATTTTCGCATTGAACCCATAAATGTCTGTATTTTTTATTTCCATCGAAATCATTAGATCTTCCTCTTATATTGAAATCACTGCCATTACCGCCAGTTCTTATACTAGAACTCCCCCTGTCACTATCACTTACACTTTCACCACTACAAATGTAACTATAAATATAACTGTAAATGTGATTGTCGCTACCACTCGAAATGTACTTATCAATACTGATTTCAGAACGAAGATAACTATCAATGCAACTATTAATGTGATTATTCCAACTATACGTAGTATCATACATATAATGATCATAGTAGCGATTGTCACTCTTAGACCCGCTATTCAGATAACTAGAAAAAGCAGTTTCTAGTTCACTCAGAAAAGAACTATCGTTGTCAATCTCAAAAACCCGATTTTCAATATCAAAATATACGGAATAACTGTTACCATTACTATCCCTAACTAAAAAAGTGTCATCAGAGATGAAACTCCAAATGTCCCTGACACCGAAAAAATGATCAACATTACTGCAACTATTACTTTCGCGCCAACCATGATTATGATTGTTTTTATTCGTATCATTTAGAATAGGATCTTCACTTCCACTGGTATTTCCAACAGGACGACCAAGACTGTCCATTGATTTACCTAGCCCACACCTGTGTTCTAACTCCTCGTTAGACAACATTGAATTGAACCACCATTTTCCCATAGATCCTTCCTGCCCCCTATTTGAAAATACAATAAATGAATAGTCATTCGACGAAAAATCATTTTACTATTTCATTTCCTATCGGAATACGCATATAGATCCAATCACTAGGATTATTAACTAATAACGAGTAACTATTGAACGAAAGAAATGATTTTGTGGGAGTCGGGAGTATCAATTCACTATATATGATGGAACTTTTTCTTCAATTATTATAAATAGAAGATAGGTTTCTCCCATGTTGTGTACAAACTCTCATCGAAAAGAGAAATATTTGTTCCCTCCTAGGAAGGATTCATTTTCGTATAATCTCGTATAATAATAAGTTTCTAATGCAACACG